GGCTAAACCACTTGATTCAAGAACAATTACCAATTACTAAAATTCCGTTTTGATTGAAAGTAGCGAAGCTTCCTTCATTTTATTTTGCTTAGACAATAACTAAAAATCCTAAAGGGGTTGAGAGTAATGATTTTCATATATTCATAAAAATATATTTATCTATTCTCTGTATATTAAAATACTACATTACATACAGTATATATATATAAATATCATATCTGTGATTATAATATATAAATAAAAAAAAAAAGAAAATAGAATAATTATTCTATACTCTAAATAATTTAAATAATTGAATCGAGACATTTTTTCAATGCAATTTTGAACGAAACTTTCAGATAAACAAATGGTATTCAATCATTCATATAATAAATAAACATATCTACATCAACCCACACACGACCCTATATTGATTTAATTCAATTAGAAGGGTATCAAAAAATGGGTAACCTCTTCTTTTTTTTTTGTTTGTTCAATAAGGTCATGAAAAATTTCTACTTAATTTATCTTTTATTTTACATAGAATGGATTTGCCTGGACCAATACATGATTTTCTTTTAGTTTTTTGGGGATTGGGTCTTATAGTGGGAAGTCTAGGAGTGGTATTACTTACCAATCCAATTTTTTCTGCCTTTTCGTTGGGATTGGTTCTTGTTTGTACATCCTTATTCCATATTCCATCGAACTCCCATTTTGTAGCTGCTGCACAGCTCCTTATTTATGTGGGAGCAATAAATGTATTAATTGTATTTGCCGTGATGTTTATGAATGGTTCAGAATATTACAAAGATTTCTATCTTTGGACTGTTGGAGATGGAGTCACTTCACTGGTTTGTACAAGTATTTTTTTTTCATTAATTACTACTATCCCAGATACGTCATGGTACGGTATTATTTGGACTACAAGGTCAAACCAGATTATAGAGCAGGACTTGATAAATAATGGTCAACAAATTGGGATTCATTTATCAACAGATTTTTTTCTTCCATTTGAACTTATTTCGATAATTCTTTTAGTTGCCTTGATCGGTGCAATTGCTATGGCTCGTCAGTACTAAATATTTCGAAATTTAATAATATAAAATTATATTAATTAAATTAATATAGACTTGTTCTTTTCTTCAAAATATTTTTTTTATTGTTCATGTATAAATATATAAAGATAAAGTATAAAAAAAATGAAAAAAAAAAAACGGAATTTTTCTATATTTATATCTATTTTCTATTACCAATACCTTTTTGCGTACTTTTTGAATTGTATTTTAGTCAATTGAATCGGTTAAATTGTTGTTCATATTGAAATGAATCGAGATTGATGAGGAGTTGTTCAATGATGCTCGAACATGTACTTGTTTTGAGTGCCTATTTATTATGCATCGGTATCTATGGATTGATTACAAGTCGAAATATGGTTCGAGCGCTTATGTGTCTTGAGCTTATACTGAATGCAGTTAATATAAATTTCGTAACATTTTCGGATTTATTTGATAATCGCCAATTAAAAGGAGACATTTTCTCGATTTTTGTTATAGCAATTGCAGCTGCTGAAGCAGCTATTGGATTAGCTATTGTTTCATCAATTCATCGTAACAGAAAATCAACTCGTATCAATCAATCGACTTTGTTGAATAAATAGGGTTTATAAAAAAAAATATAGAGTATCTGCCAATAAAAAAATGGGTATGTGCAGCATATAGTGCTATTTGAGAAAATGTAATAAATCAAAGTATCTTGGCCTTCTTTCATGAGCAGATCCAGAAGTAGATTGATTCTGGTAAATCTACTAAATCATTGATTCATCTGGTGTCTACAATATATAATTCATTTACTACTTTACTAGATCGAAATTTTATGATGTTAAAAAAAAATTATAGATCCAATGTCACATTCAGTAAAGATTTATGATACATGTATAGGGTGTACTCAATGTGTACGAGCTTGCCCCACAGATGTATTAGAGATGATACCCTGGGACGGGTGTAAAGCTAAACAAATTGCTTCTGCTCCAAGAACAGAAGACTGTGTAGGTTGTAAAAGGTGTGAATCCGCTTGCCCAACCGATTTTTTGAGTGTCCGGGTTTATTTATGGCACGAGACAACTCGTAGCATGGGTCTAGGTTATTGATACGTTCGAGAAAATTCCACTTGAATCCATCATTTTTTATCTTTACCGACAAAACCCGTACTCGAGAAAAGAAATATATATAATAATCTAATAATTTTTTCTTTTCTCGAGTACGGGTTTTCGGGTCAAAGTCAAAGTAAGTGTATCTTGTTTTTACCACGAATGATTTTCCTTGGTTAACTATAATTGTTGTTTTGCCGATATTCGCGGGTACTTTCATTTTCTTTTTCCCTCATAGAGGAAATAAGGTTATTAGGTGGTATACTATTTGTATATGCCTATTAGAACTACTTCTAATGGCCTATGTATTCTGTTATCATTTCCAATTGGATGATCCATTAATCCAATTGGAGCAAGATTATAAATGGATCAATTTTTTTGATTTTCATTGGAGACTGGGAATTGATGGGCTTTCCATAGGACCCATTTTACTCACGGGATTCATCACGACTTTAGCTACTTTAGCAGCTTGGCCAGTTACTCGAGATTCAAAATTGTTCCATTTCCTTATGTTAGCAATGTACAGCGGCCAAATAGGATTATTTTCTTCTCGAGATCTTTTACTTTTTTTTATCATGTGGGAATTAGAATTAATTCCTGTCTACCTACTTTTATCCATGTGGGGAGGGAAGAAACGTTTGTACTCAGCTACAAAGTTTATTTTGTACACCGCGGGGGGTTCCATTTTTCTCTTAATGGGAGTTCTAGGTATGGGTTTATATGGTTCCAATGAACCAACATTAAATTTTGAAACATCAGCCAATCAGCCGTATCCTGTGGCATTGGAAATACTATTCTATTTTGGATTTCTTATTGCTTATGCTATCAAATTACCGATTATACCTCTACATACATGGTTACCAGATACCCATGGGGAAGCCCATTACAGTACATGTATGCTTTTAGCTGGAATCTTATTAAAAATGGGAGCATATGGATTGGTTCGTATCAATATGGAATTATTACCCCATGCTCATTCTATATTTTCTCCCTGGTTGATGATAGTAGGTGCAATTCAAATAATCTATGCAGCTTCAGCATCTCCGGGTCAGCGTAATTTAAAAAAGAGAATTGCCTATTCCTCTGTATCTCATATGGGTTTCATAATTATAGGAATTAGTTCCATAACTGATACAGGACTCAACGGGGTCCTTTTACAAATGATCTCTCATGGATTTATCGGTGCTGCACTTTTTTTCTTGGCAGGAACGAGTTACGATAGAACACGTCTTGTTTATCTCGATGAAATGGGGGGAATAACTATCCCAATGCCAAAAATATTTACAATGTTCAGTAGCTTTTCGCTGGCTTCTCTTGCATTGCCTGGAATGAGTGGTTTTGTTGCAGAATTTGTAGTATTTTTTGGATTAATTATGAGCCAAAAATTGCTTTTAATGCCAAAAATACTAATAACTTTTGTAACGGCAATTGGAATGATATTAACTCCTATTTATTCATTATCTATGTTACGTCAGATGTTCTACGGATATAAGCAATTTAATTCTCAAAATTCTCATTTTTTAGATTCTGGGCCGCGCGAACTATTTCTTTCAATCTGTATTTTTCTACCCGTAATAGGTATTGGTATTTATCCGGATTTCGTTCTCTCACTATCAATTGACAAGGTAGAAACTATTATATCTAATTATTTTTATAGATAGTTAGTTTTTATTTTATAATAAAAAAGTTAAAAAAAAGTTCAAAAAATGAATTTACTTTAACTTAAAACTTAATAAAATAAACTTTAATTGTAATCAAATATTTTTGTAGTTTTTGAAAATCATTTGAATCAAGTCAAATGATTTTCAAAAACTCGTACAAACTTTAGTTATCTATGCTTATGCTATTCCTATTATGTATTTGATATTCTATTCGTAACTGCTTTTTTTTTTTCAATTAAATGTTAATGCGAATGAACCATAACTATGCAGCCCTATTCCTAATAGATTGACTCCAAAATAGCATATCCAAATTATAAAAAATCCTATAGAAGCCACAATTGCAGAATTTGAGCCTTGCAAATTTTCATTTGTTCTAGTATGTAAATAAATTGCGAATATTGTCCAAGTAATAAATGCCCAAGTTTCTTTTGGGTCCCAATTCCAGTAGGATCCCCACGCTTCATTAGCCCATACTGCTCCCGAAAGAATACCTATGGTTAAAAATAGAAAACCGAGACTAATGACACGAGAACTCCAACAATCCAATTGCTGAATTAATTGATGCCTGTGATAATTTCTAAACGAAATAAAACAATTGTTTTGTAAAACATGGCTTATTTCATTCACGTATTGAATTTTTCCAAATGAAAATGACCTAAAATGGTTGTTTTTACATTTTACATTTTTTTTTTTATTTTTTCGAAATGTAATGGCTAGAAGAGCTACTGATAATAATGATCCGCAGAGAAGAGATGCATAGCTCAATACCATCATACTTACGTGCATCATTAACCACTGTGATTGTAGAGCAGGTACTAATATTGTGGATTGATGCATTTCAGTTAAAAGACCTGAGGTGGCAAATCCTTGAGTCAAAATAGCACTGGGTGCAGTTATTGCACTTAGAAGATTTTTTTGTTTTCTAAAAAAAGGAAGCATATGAATAATGGATAAACTCCATGAAAGGAACATTAATGATTCATATAAATTACTTAAGGGTAAATGCCCCGAATAAATCCAACGAATAACTAATAATCCTGTTATACATAAAAAAGCGGCTACCATTCCTTTTTCCGACGAATCATATAATCCTACGATTTCGTGGACTAATAAGTTAATCAAATAAATCGTCAGTACGATTGAAACAATCGACAAGGAAATGTGAGTTAATATATGTTCTAAAGTAAAAAATATCATAAAAAATCCTAAAAAGGATATCCTCCAAGAATGGAATGGAGATCTGAAATTATATTCTATCCATTATAGGAATTATAATAGTATTTATTTGACTAGTATTTCTTTTTTAGAAATATGCCGCTACTCGGACTCGAACCGAGATGCTCTAGCACTGCTTCCTAAGAGCAGCGTGTCTACCGATTTCACCATAGCGGCTTGCTCGAAATCATAATAGCCCATTCATTTTTAATCGTCGAGATTGGAGGAGTAAATTCAATGCAATATTTATTTTGCCGAAAGATTCAAAATATCCTTTAAATTACTATTTAAACGTTCAATAATCATTACCTTACTTAATTGTAGTGTGAGGTGGGGCTATTGTTGTTAGTTTTAAAACCGCACTGAATGGTTTTTCGTGTGGTTAAAGTTCTTGTAAAATTTGAGAATTGTAAGGAGGTTTAAAATGTTTGTTGGATAGGTTGAAAACTGGATAAACTATAAATTGCCAATTGCTAGGATTAAAATTGTACCCATAATTCGTGGTACTATTTATCAAACTAATTAAGTATTAGTCAAACCAATTAGTAGGCTGTAGATATACCAGTGAAAATTTGTCTTCAATATTTCTAAAACGATTTTTCATTATGGAATGCATATTGTGCTTTATGGATAGGTATCTTAATGTATTCTATAGTTAAAGTTAAGTTAAAACATAGAATATATATTCGGCATCCAGAACCCAATAAGCCTTTTAAAATGAAAAGAAAAATATTATTTTTGTGAAAAGTGAATCGATGGGGAAAATAACAATCCCCATCCCACAAAAACCCACTAACGAGAAAGAGAAAACTTTGTAAAGAGAAAAATGATATATTTTGCCTAATTTTTCGAGCCTTTGTCTAGTAGACACAAAAATGTTATCCTACAACATACGACAATAGAAAATTGCATCTCATTAAGTTTACCATATTAATGGTAATTTCTTATCTTATAAATTATCGAATTCGTTGGTTCATATCGATTAAGATTATTCCAAGACTTTTCCAAGTCTTATATAATATATTACTTGTTTGTTGTACAAAAAAGCTTTTAGAATTCCCGGTCGAAAGGGATTTTGCTAAACAAAAAGCTTTTATTCCTGCCCAATACACTTGATTTTTCAAAAAATTTTTACGAATATGCTTTTTGGACATAGAAATACGCTTTTTTTGAATCGCCATTCAAAAATGCAGAGGTTATTCATTTTATAGTTAAATGTGGAAGACATTTATTGTTCAAAAAAATATATAATTTTTTTATTACTCAAATTTACATACAATATTTTGAAGAAAGAATTATTTATACTGACTAGTATTATATATAACTATATTCGAATGAAGATATTTATATATATACATGTCATGGCTATAGAAATCGAGTTGCTTTCCATTGGTAAAAAAGAATAAAAAAGAGTTTCAATTGTCTATTTTTGCCATGTTGCATTTCATCTAATTTCAAAAAAGAAATCAAAAAGTTTAAGAACCCTTACCTAATTTAAGAAAACTAGACTGTAAAACTCTTTCTATTAATTGTAATTGATCGAGGATCAAGAAAGTATATCTAATCTAATTAAAATTAGAAAAAATGAGTATCCATTAGTAAAAAATTTATTAAACGATATGTTATTTGAACCAGAAATTTTTATTATTATTTCAGCTCTGTGCAAACTGAAGTGATGAGTAACAAATCGACGAACATCAATAAAATTAATCACAAGTATAAGTTTAAGTTGCTTTATTGAAACAAATATAAGCGACTCACTCAGTTTCCCAACGGACTAGTTCACAACCGATTAATGATTCTGAATTCAGACTCAATTAACGAAAATAAGAAAATAATCTCCTTGTTTTTTTGTTTATCGGGTTGAGTTATTGGTGGATCATAGGATACTCGGAATCAAGTACTTTTTTTTCATAATTTTTTGACTTGTTTTATGTATATAAACTAAATTATTGTAATAATGAAATGATTGAAAATATTATATTCTCTATGTTCATATATCTTAATCTTTAATTAAAAAAAAAAAGAATAACCAGACTTAATCGTTTTTATTTGACTATTTGGAAATCATCAGAATTCTTAATTCTATTTCTATATTAATTCTATTTCTATTAAAGTCTTTTCATATCTTTATTTTTTTTTGCTCCGTTCTAAATATAAAAGAGTTGGTGAATCGGAAACAATTTAACAATAAAAAAAGGTTTATTTTTTATGGAATATACGTATCAATATGCGTGGATCATACCTTTCGTCCCCCTTCCGGTTCCTATAGCAATAGGGGTAGGCCTTTTTCTTTTCCCGGCGGCAACAAAAAATATTCGTCGTATATGGGCTTTTCTTAGTGTTTTATTACTAAGTATCGTTATGATTTTTTCCGCCAATCTGTCTATTCAGCAAATAAATGGCAGTCCATCCTACCAATATGTATGGTCTTGGACCTTAAATAATGATTTTTCTTTAGATTTAGGCCACTTAATAGATCCCCTTACTTCCATTATGTTAATATTAATAACTACTGTTGGAATAATGGTTCTTATTTATAGTGACAATTATATGTCTCATGATCAAGGCTATTTGACATTTTTTGCTTATATTAGTTTTTTTAACGCTTCGATGCTGGGATTAGTTACTAGTTCAAATTTGATACAAATTTATATTTTTTGGGAATTAGTTGGAATGTGTTCGTATCTATTAATAGGTTTTTGGTTCACACGACCCCTTGCCGCAACTGCTTGTCAAAAAGCGTTTGTAACTAATCGTGTAGGGGATTTTTTTTTATTTTTAGGAATCTTAGGTCTTTATTGGATAACGGGGAGTTTTGAATTTCGGGATTTATTTGAAATAGCCAATAATTTGATTGATAATAATGGGGACAATTCTTTATTTCTTACTTTGTGTGCTTCCCTATTATTTGTAGGTTCGGTTGCCAAGTCTGCGCAATTCCCTCTTCATGTATGGTTACCCGATGCTATGGAAGGCCCTACTCCTATTTCGGCTCTTATACATGCTGCTACTATGGTAGCAGCAGGAATTTTTCTTGTAGCTCGACTTTTTCCTCTTTTTACAGTCATACCTTACATACTGAATATAATTTCTTTGGTAGGTATAATAACAATACTATTAGGAGCTACTTTAGCTCTTGCTCAAAGAGACATTAAAAGAAGTCTAGCCTATTCTACAATGTCGCAATTGGGCTATATTATGTTAGCTTTAGGTATGGGATCTTATCGAACTGCTTTATTTCATTTGATCACTCATGCCTATTCGAAAGCATTATTGTTTTTAGGATCTGGCTCCATTATTCATTCAATGGAAACTATTGTTGGGTATTCCCCAGATAAAAGCCAGAATATGGTTCTTATGGGTGGTTTAAAAAAATATGTCCCAATTACAAAAATTTCATTTTTTTTAGGCACGCTTTCTCTTTGTGGTATTCCACCTCTTGCTTGTTTTTGGTCCAAAGATGAAATTCTTAATGATAGTTGGTTGTATTCACCCATTTTTGCAATAATAGCTTGTTTCACAGCAGGATTAACTGCATTTTATATGTTTCGGATGTATTTACTTACTTTTGAAGGTCATTTAAATAGTAATTGTAAAAATTACAGCGGCAAAAAAAATAATGTGTTCCATTCAATATCTATCTGGGGAAAAAAAGGACAAAAAGTAAAAAAAAATAATTTGATTTTATCAACAATGAATCATAATCAAAGAATTTCTGTTTTTTCGAAAAAAGTATATCCTATTGTTGGTAATGTAGAAACCAATATGGTGGGGCCTCTTATTACTATAAAAAATTTTTCCAATAAAAAAATTTCCACATATCCTTATGAATCGGACAATACTATGTTATTACCACTTCTTATATTGGTCTTAGTTACTTTGTTCGTTGGATCCATAGGAATTCCTTTTGGTCAAGGAATAATTCATTTAGATATATTATCCAGATGGTTAACTCCATCAATAAACTTTTTACATTCAAATTATGATTTTGATTGGGATGAATTTGTGATAAATGCTATTTTTTCAGTCAGTATAGCATATTTCGGAATATTTATAGCGTTTCTTTTCTATGGGCCTGCTTATTCCAATTTTAATAATTTGAACTTCATAAATTTATCTGTTCAAATGGGTCCTAGGAGAATTATTTGGGACAAAATACTCAATTTTATATATAATTGGTCATATAATCGTGGTTACATAGACGCTATTTATACAAAAACCTTAACTACAGGTATAAGAGGGCTGGCAGAACTAAGTTATTTTTTTGATAAACAAGTAATTGATGGAATTACGAATGCTGTTGCTATTCTAAATTTATTTGTAGCAGAAATTATCAAATATGTAGGCGGAGGACGAATCTCTTCTTATCTCTTCTTTTACTTATTTTATGTATTTATTTTTATAGTAATTTACTGTATTTTTAATTTACAATTTTAAATCAAAAGTGTTTTTTATTTTTTCTTCAAATTCTCGGTAATCAGTAGTAAGGGCAGTAGGAAGAGCGATATCATGAAGTTTGTTTATCCAAAGAGTTTCGATAGAATCTTCTATCGAGTTTATTAAATACTCGTTCATGTTTGAACCTGAATACAATTCTTTGATTGTTCCACGATGGGGTCCATTCAAAAGAGGATCATATATTTTAGGTAAGCATTCTTGTTCAGTCTCATCATTGCACAATCTAGTTCTTTTTTCGAGTACATCCATAGCAAGAGACCCCTTGTCTAGAGCTTCAATTCGATTGATAAGTTCGTTGATGAGGTTGTTTCGTTTTTGTTCATTGGTATAAAACCAATGATTATACAGTTCTGCTGGGGATAGCTTTTCTGTCGTGCACAAAAGCATCTTCTGTTGTATCATTTCAAAAAACGTTGACAAACTGGGCGGATATGTAAAAGATATTCTTTGTTTTCCATCACTTGGGCATGTATAAAAAAAATGTTGTGACATTTCAGTTCTTACGGCGTTTTCAAATAGATCATTTTTTATATAGCGC